AAATAATAAAAGCATTAAGTGGATGCCTTGGCATTAATTTTATTTTTAGGACGTAAAAAATGCGAAAAGCTATATTAAATTCTATTTAATTTTGAAATATAGATATCCTAAAGAAAACTTTTTCTTTGTGAAAATTTAAAAAACAGTGAATTGAAATATCTAAGTAACTGTTAAAAAAATCAAACGAGATTCCGTAAGTAATGACGAATGAAAACGGAAATTAGGTTTATAAAAATAAAATAAATTATTTGAAAAATTTTGAAAAATTTACTTAAAAAGGTGAAAGTCCTGTAGAATAATAAGTATTTTTATAATAGTAAAAAGAGGTATGTGTAATCTTTTTTGAATATTGGGGAACCACCCTCAAAACCTATTAAAAATTAATGATCGATAGTGAACAAGTACTGTAAAGGAAAGGTGAAAAAGAACTTTTGAGTTTGAAATAATTCTGAAACTTAATGTTAACAATCAATTGGAACTTTTTTAAAAAGTAACAGTGTACCTTTTGCATAATGGGCCAGCAAGTTTATTTTTATAGCAAGCTTAATTTAATAAAGTAGGCGTAGATAAATCAAGTTTTAAAAAGCTTTTTTAGTTATATAAATAAGACCCGAAACTGAGTGATCTAACCATGAACAGATTGAAAAATAGGTAAAACTATTTGGAGGATCGAACTCACATATGTGGCAAAATATGGAGATGATTTGTGGTTAGGAGTGAAAGGCTAATCAAACTCAGAGATAGCTGGTTTTCCGCGAAATCTATTGAAGTAGAGCATTTAAAATCTTTTTTTGGGGTAGAGCACTCATTGAGCTAGGGGGCGTAAAAACTTACTGAATTCTTGGAAACTCCGAATACAAAAAAACGTTATTTAAATAGACAGACATTAGGCGCTAAGGTCTTTTGTCAAGAGGGAAACAGCCCAGATTGATCGCTAAGGTCTCTAAATAATATTCTAAGTGAAAAAGGAAGTGAAAAAATAATTACAACCAGTAGGTAGGCTTGGAAGCAGCCATCCTTTAAAGAAAGCGTAATAGCTCATTGGTCTAGTTTTTTTGCGCCTAAAATGTATCGAGACTTAAGAAATTTACCGAAGCGGCAAGTTTTATTTTTAAATAAAACGGTAGCGGAACATTCTGTATGTTAATAAAGATATATTGTGAAATATATTGAAGATATCAGAAAAGAAAATGCTGGCATTAGTAACAAAAAATAACGCACAAGAATCGTTATCACCGTAAATCCAAGGGTTTCTATGTTAAAATGTATTGCATAGAGTGAAACGGCCCCTAAGAAAGATTTGACGAAAGCAAATTTTGATGGGATAATTTTTAAATTAAATTTTTTTAAAAAAGTGACAAAAATTTTTTAATTTTTCAGGAAATAGCTTTTTTAATTAAAAACCGTACCCTAAACCGACACAGGTGGATAGGTCGAGTAGACTAAGGTGAATGAGAGAACTATATTGAAGGAACTCGGCAAAATGACTTTGTAACTTCGGGATAAAAAGTACCTAATTATTTTTAATAATTAGGTGTCACAAAATAGGGGGTTGCGACTGTTTAATAAAAACTTAGGACTCTGCTAAATGGTAACATGATGTATAGGGTCTGACACCTGCCCGGTGCTGGAAGATTAAAAGGAGATGTTTACGCATTAAATGGAAGTCCCAGTAAACGGCGGCCGTAACTCTGACGGTCCTAAGGTAGCGAAATTCCTTGTCGGGTAAGTTCCGACCTGCATGAATGGTGTAACGACATCCCCGCTGTCTCCAATATAGACTCAGTGAATTTGAAATATCCGTGAAGATGCGGATTCTCTATAGTTAGACGGAAAGACCCCGTGAACCTTTACTACATCTTTATATTGTTATTTTATCTAATATGTGTAGCATAAGTGGTAATTGTTTAGACCTTTACGCAAGTAAATTGTTTAGATATTCTTGAAATACCACTCTTATTAAAATAAATAACTAATATTTTCTAAATAGACAGTGTATGGTTGGTAGTTTGACTGGGGCGGTCACCTCCTAAAGAGTAACGGAGGTGTACAAAGGTAAGCTCAAATTGGATAATATTATCAATTGTAGAGCGTAATGGTAAAAGCTTGCTTGACTGTAAGATAGACATATCAAACAGGGACGAAAGTCGGTCATAGTGATCCGATAATTCTTTGTGGAAAGATTATCGCTCAACGGATAAAAGGTACTCCGGGGATAACAGGCTGATGACTCCTAAGAGCTCCTATCGACGGAGTCGTTTGGCACCTCGATGTCGACTCATCACATCCTGGAGCTGAAGAAGGTTCCAAGGGTTCGGCTGTTCGCCGATTAAAGTGGTACGTGAGTTGGGTTTAGAACGTCGTGAGACAGTTTGGTTCCTATCTTCTATAGATATTTTGAAAAATGAAAGAATCTAACTCTAGTACGAGAGGACCGAGAAGGGTAAATCTCTGGTGTATCGGTTGTTGAAAGGCATCGCCGAGTAGCTAAATTTATTTTGGATAATTACTGAAAGCATCTAAGTAAGAAACCATTCTTAAAAATTTTTCATATAAAAACCGTAAAAGACGATTACATTGATAGGTTTTAAGTGTAAGTATTGTAAAATATTTAGCTTAAAAATACTAAACGTTTTAAAAATTTAAATATAATTATTTCTTTGTAGCTCAACGGTAGAGCGAATGGCTGTTAACCATTAGGTTGTAGGTTCAAATCCTATCAAAGAAGTTTTATATTTTGGTCGAATAGCCAAGTCAGGTTTAAGGCAGTAGTTTGCTAAACTATCAGTTAATTTATTAACTCGTGGGTTCAAATCCCACTTCGACTTATTTTACTAATAAGATGATGTAGTTTAATGGTAGAGCGTGGGAATCATAATCCTAATGTTGTAGGTTCAAATCCTACCATCATTAAATTTCATATAAATGCTAATTTTAAACGGAAGGTAGCATAGTCTGGCTAATGCGTCTGTTTTGGGAACAGAAGATCAAAGGTTCAAATCCTTTTCTTCCGAAAATCGGTAATAAGATGAGATAGAGTAATAGGTTAACTTATCAGGCTCATAATCTGAAGATGTAGGTTCAAGTCCTACTCTCATCATTTTCATAATAATAATCTATGATTCAAATTCAAACTAAATTAAAAATTAACGATAATAGTGGTATTAAAATAGGACAATGTATAAAAATTTATAAAAAAAAAGTTGGAAAAATTGGTGATACTATTTTAATTTCCGCAAAAAAATTACGTTTAAATCAAAAAAAAAAAATTAAAATAGTTAAAGGTGATTTATTTAAAGCTTTAATTATTCATACAGCTTATCAAAAAAAAAGTACAATTGGTAATATTATTAAATTTGATAAAAATTGTATAATTATATTAAATAATCAAAATAAACCTTTAGGAACTCGTATATTTGGACCAATTACTTCTGAATTTAGAAAACAAAAAAATTTTAAAATATTATCATTAGCTTCAAATATTTTATAAAAATCTATGGAAAAAAATTTACAAAATCATTATAAAAATGTTACTATCTACGATCTTATAACAAAATTAAATTTCAAAAATATATTTGAAATTCCTAAAATAACTAAAATTTGCTTAAATATTGGTTTTAAAGATGCAAATATTGAAAAAAAAAAATTAATAAATATAATTTTATTATTAAAATTAATAACAAATCAAAAGCCTATAGTTACTAAATCAAAAAAAAATAATATATTTTTAAAAATAAAAAAAAATTCAATTATTGGTTGTAAAATTACTTTAAGAAAAAAAAATATTTTTATTTTTTTAGAAAAAATTTTAATTTTTATTTTACCAAATTTAATTAAAATAAATTTAAAAAGTAAAAACATTTTAAATTTTCAAATTCAAAATGTTTTACATTTTTTTGAATTAAAAACAGAATTTTTAAAATTTAGAAATATACCACCAATTGATGTATCTATTCATACAAATATAAAAAATGAAAATGAATTATTTTTATTATTAAATTCACTTTTTATAATAAAAAAATAATTTATTAGCAAAAATAGCTCAATGGTAGAGTATAACCTTGCCAAGGTTAATGTTGAGGGTTCGAGTCCCTTTTTTTGCTTTAAATATTTATTAGATAAATGAACCCAAAGGCAGTATTTGGTATTTCCATTTATTTATATTAAAATAGGGGATAATATTAGAATTGACATTTATCTAATGTGATTATAGATTAATTGGTAAATCCTTTATCTTCCAAGTAAATGTTGTGGGTTCGAGTCCCACTAATCACATAATATTAAATAAAGGAGAAATGGCTGAGTGGTTAAAAGCGGCAGACTGTAAATTTGTTGAAGTAATTTCTACGTAGGTTCAAATCCTACTTTCTCCAAAATATTAAATTAATAATTTTATAGATGTATTTTTATAAATAATTATTACTTATAAAATTCTATTTTTTGTAAATTTTCATTTAAGTAACATTATAAAACGATTATTTTATAAAAATAATAATTTTATAGCCTTTAAGACAATATAAAACAAAAATTAATATAAGAATGTAAAATAATATAAATTTTTAATTTTCTGTTATTTTAAAAATTTATTTTAAATCATTAATCTAAAATCTAAATAGAGTTTGATCCTGGCTCAGAATAAATGCTATCGGTATGCTTAACACATGCAAGTTGAATGTTTTTAAAACATAGCGAACGGGTGAGTAACACGTGAATTATCTACCTTTTAATTCAGAATAATTATTTCATAAAAATACTGAATAAATAAATTAAAGTTTTTAACGTTAAAAGATGAGTTTGCGCAAGATTATGGTAGTTGGTAGTTTAAAAGACTACCAAGCCTATTATCTTTAGCTGGTTTGAAAGAATGATCAGCCACATTGGGACTGAGACACGGCCCAAACTTTTTTAAAGGCAGCAGTGGGGAATTTTGGACAATGAGCGAAAGCTTGATCCAGCAATACCGAGTGAGTGATGACGGCTAATTAGGTTGTAAAGCTCTTTCATTAAGGAGGAAAATGACAGTACTTAAAAAAGAAGTTCCGGCTAATACCCGTGCCAGCAGCCGCGGTAATACGGGAGGAGCGAGCATTATTCGGAATGATTAGGCGTAAAGGGTTTGTAGGTGGTTTTTTAAGTTGAAAGAAACAAATTAAAGCTCAACTTTATACATTTTTTCAAAACTAATAAACTTGAGTATAAATAGAGGATAATGGAATTTCTATTGGAGTGATAAAATACGTTGATAATAGAAGGAAGACCTATGGCGAAGGCAATTATCTGGGTATATACTGACACTGAGAAACGAAAGCTTGGTTAGCGAACGGGATTAGATACCCCGGTAGTCCATGCTGTAAACGATGAGTGCTAATATTTAGAATTTTTAGATATAACAGCTAACGCGTTAAGCACTCCGCCTGAAAAGTATAATCGCAAGATTGAAATTCAAAGGAATTGACGGGAGTCTACACAAGCGGTGGAGCATGTGGTTTAATTCGATAATACGCGCAGAACCTTACCAACTCTTGCTAATTTTTATCTAAAAATTTAGATAAAAAACAGGCGTTGCATGGCTGTCGTCAGCTCGTGTTGTGAAATGTTTGGTTAAATCCTTTAACGAGCGCAACCCCTATCGTTAGTTGCTAATTTATTAAAAAAAATAAAAGTACTCTAACGAAAAAATTAATGATAGGTTAATGGAAGGTGGGGATGACGTCAAGTCTTCATGGCCCTTATGAGTTGGGCTACACACGTGCTACAATGATAATCACAATGAGAGGCAATAATGATAAAAATTGGAGCAAATCTTTAAAAATTATCTTAGTTCGGATTAAGGGCTGAAACTCGCCCTTATGAAGTTGGAATCGCTAGTAATCGCAGAACAGCATGCTGCGGTGAATATGTTACTGGACTTTGTACACACCGCCCGTCACATCAGGGAAGTTGATTATTTTTAAAATAATTCTTAATTATTTAGTATAATTAAATAATTATTTAATTATAATATTTTATAATTTATATTAAATAAATTAAAATTCCTAAAAAGTGATTAGTAACTTTGATGAAGTCGTAACAAGGTAGTCGTAGGGGAACCTGTGTCTGGAAGAGATCTTTAAACATTCTTAAATTAAATTTAAAAGTCTTAGGAAAATAGTTTAATTGGTAAAATCATAGTCTCCAAAATTATTGTTATGGGTTCAAATCCCATTTTTCCTGTTTTATTTTTTTTTTAAATATTATAAATCAAAAAAATTTTATAAAATCTGAAATTAATTAAATTCAAGTTATAAAAATAAAATTTTATTTAAAATACTTTTTAACAAAAGGGAATTTAAATTTAGATTTATAATATTTAAAAAAAAAATAGATAAAATATGAAAATTAAAGTATTAAAATTTTTTTTAATTTTAATTTTAATTTCAATTATTATAAGTATTGGAATATTATATTATCACAATATTCTATTCCAGCTATCACCCCGAATTCTTTATCTACTTCTAAGTAATGAAATAAATATATTTCATTTACATTACGATTGTCATGAATTCTGTCCAGGTTTTATATCTGTGTGTGATTTTGAACTATTAATAATGGAATTATCCGGTGAACTTAATTAAAAAAACAACAACAACAACAACAACAACAACAATAAAAATATATAAAATAGATTAGTAATAATAAATTAATTTTTATCAAAAAAAAATCAATTATTATTAAATAAAAAAAATCGATTATTATTAAATAAAAATCGATTAGTGTAAAAAGAAAATCGATTAGTGTAAAAAAATCGATTATTATAAATAAAAATCATTTTTTATTTATAATATTAAATAGTTATAAAAAATGGGGAGGAATCCTTTTTTCGACTTTTTTATTTTTTTTTGTCGTATAATAATAAAAATTTATTAATAATTTTTTTAGCATATTAATATTAAAAAAATAATAAATTTATATTATTTAAGAATAAATTTTTAATTATAAATTAAAATATTTATAATTATTTTAAAATTCTTAATTTTGTATATATTAAAAAGTAAATAAAATAATAAATTTCAACAATATTATGACAATAACAAATTATATAAATAATCAATTCACTTTTTTAGATATGGCAGAACCTTGGCAATTAGGTTTTCAAGATCCAGCAACTCCAGTTATGGAAGGTATTATTAACTTTCACCATGATTTAATGTTTTTTTTAATTATGATTACTGTATTTGTTTGTTGGATGTTATTTAGAGTTATTACTCTTTTTGATGAAAAAAAAAATAAAATTCCTTCAACGGTAGTACATGGAGCTACTATTGAAATTATTTGGACATCTATTCCAGCTTTAATTTTATTAGTTGTTGCAGTACCATCTTTTGCTTTATTATATTCAATGGATGAGGTAATTGATCCAATTATTACATTAAAAGTAATTGGTAGTCAATGGTATTGGAGTTATGAATATTCTGATAATTTAGAATTTTCTGATGAACCTTTAATTTTTGATAGTTACATGATACAAGAAGATGATTTAGCAATAGGTCAATTTAGAGTTTTAGAAGTAGATAATCGTGTAGTTGTACCAACAAATAGTCATATTAGAGTATTAATTACCGCATCAGATGTTTTACATTCATGGGCTATTCCTTCATTAGGTATTAAATTAGATGCATGTCCTGGACGTTTAAATCAAACATCAATGTTTATTAAAAGAGAAGGTGTTTTTTATGGACAATGTAGTGAAATTTGTGGAGTAAATCATGGATTTATGCCTATTGTTGTAGAAGCTGTTTCATTAGAAGATTATTTAACTTGGTTAAAAAATAAAATCAATTTTGATTTTAATGTATAATTAAATTAATTTTATGGTATTTAAAATCATAGGTGTAATTTGTTTAATATTATTATTATTTACAGATATTAAACAAATTATATATAAAATCAAACAATTTTTTAATAAATAAAAAAATATTATCATTGATAATATAAATTAAAAAAACCAACGCTTTTTTTAATTAAAAAAATATATAATTTTGCATTTAAATTAAATTTTAAAAATATTCAAAAATGAATTTTCAAAGTATAAATAAATGGTCAACAAGATGGCTTTTTTCAACAAATCATAAAGATATTGGAACTTTATATTTAATTTTTAGTGCTTTTGCTGGTATTGTTGGTACAACCTTATCTCTTTTAATTAGAATGGAATTAGCACAACCAGGTAATCAAATTTTTATGGGTAATCATCAATTATATAATGTTGTTGTTACTGCACATGCTTTTATCATGGTTTTTTTTTTAGTTATGCCTGCTTTAATTGGTGGGTTTGGTAACTGGTTTGTACCTTTAATGATAGGTGCTCCAGATATGGCATTTCCTCGTATGAATAATATAAGTTTTTGGTTATTACCTCCGGCTTTATTATTATTAGTTTCATCAGCTATTGTAGAATCTGGAGCTGGTACTGGTTGGACAGTTTATCCACCTTTATCAAGTGTACAAGCACATTCAGGACCTTCTGTAGATTTAGCTATTTTTAGTTTACATTTAACAGGTATTTCTTCATTATTAGGTGCAATTAATTTTATTTCAACTATTTATAATATGCGAGCTCCTGGTTTAAGTTTCCATAGATTACCTTTATTTGTTTGGTCTGTATTAATTACAGCTTTTCTTTTATTATTAACATTACCTGTTTTAGCTGGTGCAATTACTATGTTATTAACTGATAGAAATTTAAATACTTCTTTTTATGATCCATCAGGCGGAGGTGATCCTGTGTTATATCAACATTTATTTTGGTTTTTTGGTCACCCTGAAGTTTATATTTTAATTTTACCAGCATTTGGTATTATTAGTCAAGTTTCTGCAGCTTTTGCTAAAAAAAATGTATTTGGTTATTTAGGTATGGTTTATGCTATGTTATCTATAGGTTTATTAGGTTCTATTGTTTGGGCACATCATATGTTTACTGTAGGTTTAGATGTAGATACTAGAGCTTATTTTTCTGCAGCTACTATGATTATTGCTGTACCTACAGGTATTAAAATTTTTAGTTGGTTAGCTACTTTATGGGGTGGTTCATTAAAATTTGAAACACCTTTATTATTTACCTTAGGTTTTATTTTATTATTTGTTATGGGTGGAGTAACAGGTGTGGCTATGTCTAATTCAGGTTTAGATATTGCATTACATGATACTTATTATATTGTAGGACATTTCCATTATGTATTATCTATGGGTGCTGTATTTGGTATCTTTACTGGATTTTATTTTTGGATTGGAAAAATATCTGGTCGTAGATATCCTGAAATTTTAGGTCAAATTCATTTTTGGTTATTTTTTATTGGGGTAAATGTAACTTTTTTTCCTATGCATTTTTTAGGTTTAGCTGGTATGCCTAGAAGAATTCCAGATTTTCCTGATGCTATGAGTGGTTGGAATGCTGTAAGTAGTTTTGGTTCTTATATTTCATTCTTTTCAGCAATTTTTTTTTTTTATATTGTATATGTAACTTTAGTACATGGTAAAAAAATTGAAAATTAATTATTATTATATTTCCATTTATAAAATTAATTTATTATCATTATAAATATGATAATAAATTATAAAAACATTTAGTTAATATACTTTTTTAATTAAAAGGAAATATTTCCTTTTAATAAATTAATTAAGATGACAAAAAATATTTAAATTACCTATAAAATAATAAATAAAACCTATTTAAGATAAAATATCAAAAAATTTAGGCAATATTTTATTATTATAATATTTTATATAAGAATTTATTAATTTCTTATAAATAAAATATTTAAATCTTTAGATAAAGTAAATCGAAATAACCTTCTCACCTAGGTTGATATTATTTTAATAAATATAAATACTAGATTCAACTTTAATTATTTCTTTATTTTTTTTTTTTTGTATAAAAATAGATTTCAGACTATTTTATCTATAATTTTAATTAAAAAAAAGTACTTAAAATTTTAATAATTTTTTTCATAATTCTATTAAATTCCTCAGAATCTGTTACACGACTACTATCTGTTAAAAAAAATGAATGAATTTCTTTTAACACATAAAGGTTAACATTTTTAGCTTGAGGATCATCCAAAATTTTTTGAATATTTGAAAATATATCACGGAATAAATCTGAATTAACGATTTCTACCAATTGGTCTAAAAGTACCTGTAATTCCTCAGTTTTAAAATCGATACTCGTACCCGTATATACATTAATATATAAGAATCCTAAAAATATTATTAATACAGTAACTATTTTATAATATGATATTTTATTTTTTTCCAGTTTGTTAGTTATTTTTTCTTGTTGATTAACTTGTTGATTAACTTGTTGATTATTATTATCCTTTTCTGTGAGATCGTTTAATTTAGACGTATTTAACTCCTCCTCCCCCACAAAATCGTCATTAGTTTCAGATTCAAAAAAGGAAAATATTAATATTTTTTTTAAAATACGTATAATGAATTCCATAAAAATATTATTTAATTTTTTAATTGTATATTTTTTATAAAACTAATTACAACCTCTTGGACTCGAACCAAGATTTTGAAGCTTAGAAGGCTTATACTCTACCAATTAAGTTAAGGTTGTTTTAGTTTTATTTTTTTAAACACTTTTATTCGAATTAACATTAAAAATAGCTTTTAATGAATCCCTTGAAAGTTGTTTATATATTTTTTTGATCGGTATTATAACGTACTAAATATGCTTCAAATTTACCTAAAAATGGTATAATTATAATAAAAAATGAAAAATAATAAATCATACTTATAATACCAATTTCAGTATAAGGATATTCAACAGGACATTGACCAACCCAACCTAATAATAAAAAAGCTATAACTAATAACCAATAACAAATTTTAAAAATCGGTCTAAAAGCTGTACTTCTAATTTCAGATGAATTTGTAAAAGGTATAGTTAATAAAATAATTAATGAACCAAACATAGCAATAACTCCACCAATTTTATTAGGTATTGATCTTAAAATAGCATAAAATGGTAAAAAATACCATTCAGGTACAATATGTAAAGGTGTTTTCATTGGATTAGCTTCAATATAATTATCTGGATGGCCTAAAGTATTAGGGTAATAAAAAACAAAAATAAAAAAAATAAAAAATAAAACCATTAAACCAAATAAATCTTTTGTATAAAAATAAGGATAAAAAGGTATATTTTCAGTTTTTAATGTAATACCTAATGGATTATTTGAACCAACTTCATGTAATAATATTAAATGTATTAAAACAGCACCTACTATAACAAAAGGAAATGTAAAGTGTAAACTAAAAAAACGATTTAACGTTGGATTATCTACAGCAAAACCACCCCATAACCAATCAACAATATCTTTACCTATTAAAGGTATTGCAGAAAATAAATTAGTAATAACAGTTGCCCCCCAAAAACTCATTTGTCCCCAAGGTAATACATAACCCATAAAAGCTGTAGCCATCATTAAAATAAAAATAATTACACCAGAACACCATAAAGCTTCTCTGGGTGTAATATATGAACCATAATATAAACCTCTAAAAATATGTACATAAACAACAATAAAAAAAAAAGAAGCACCATTTGCATGAGTATATCGAATTAACCAACCATTATTTACATCTCTCATAATATGTTCAACACTATTAAAAGCTAAATCAATATGAGGTGTATAATGCATTGCTAAAAAAATACCAGTTAAAATTTGTACTACTAACATAATACCGGCTAACGAACCAAAACCAAAAAAATAATTTAAATTAATAGGGGTAGGGTAATCTATTAAATGATTATTAATAACAGCAAATAATGATTTTTTATTCCATCTCATAATATAAAATGAAAATTTACCAAAAAACGAAAATAATAAAAAAAATTATGTATTTATTTTTTTATCCCAAGGATTATTAAATTCAAATAATCTATATTGTTGTGATAAATTAATAGGTTCATATACTACTCTTTTTTTTAATTCATTATAAAATACTTCTAAAAAACCACTTAAAGGAAAATCTTTACGTAAAGGATGACCTTCAAAACCATAATCCGTTAAAATTCTTCTTAAATCTGGATGATTAAGAAAAAAAATACCAAACATATCCCAAACTTCACGTTCACACCAATTAGCTGCTTTATAAATAGGAATAATAGAATCAACAGGTTGTAATTCATTTACGGTAATTTTAATCTTTAAACGTGTATTAAAACGAATACTTAATAAATTATAAATAATTTCAAAACGTTTTTTTTTATTTATATAATCTACTGCACAAATTTCTGATAAAACTTTAAATTGACTTGTTGTATGATTTTTAAAAAAAAATAAAACAGGAATTAATTTATTTCTAGAAATATTTATACATAATTCATTTTTATATAAAGTATAATTAATTATAGGTAAAATTTGTAATAAATGTTGACTAAATTTTTTTAATAATTTCATAATTTAAAATATATAAATATTATATATTAAAAAAATAAATATTTTTTTTTATTTTTATAAATACAATGCATAATACAAGTCTAGACGTAACGTTAAAATATAATAAAAAATTATTATTATATTTACAGGACTTAATTTTAATTAAAAAGCAAATAAAATTAAGAAAGCCATCATTAAACAGAATAAAGCAATTGCTTCAGTTAATGCGAAACCTAAAATAGCGGTTCTCATTAATTCTTGTTGTAAAGAAGGGTTTCTTGAAATACCTATAATTAAAGAACCAAAAACGTTACCGATACCAATACCAGCACCAATTAATCCTAAAGTAGCTAATCCTGCACCTAAAAATTTAGAAGCTTGTAATAACATAAATGTATTATCAATTTTTGATTATTTAAAATATCTTAAAGAATATATTTTTTTAAAATATTAATTAAAATACATTAAAAATCACATTTATATAATAAGATGTATTTTAAATTTTTACATCTTATAATTTAATTAATAAAAATGACAATAAATTTTATTTATATTTTTAAATATAGATATATAACTTTACCATTCTAAAGCATCACTACACCAAATATAAACAAAACCTATAACTAATTCAACTAAAAATTCAATCATAGTCCAAAATCCCCATGAAAAATTAGAACTTAAAGTTAAAACCCAAGGAAAAACAAAAACAGCTTCTAAATCGAAAATAATAAATAAAATAGCTACTAAATAAAATTTTACATCAAAAACTTTTCTAGCATCATCATAAGGATTAAATCCACATTCATAAGCGGTTAACTTTTCTAAATCATCTTTCTGCTTAATTAAACCGAAAGATAAAATGAAAATTAAAATTGATAAAAATAAACTTAATATTAAAAATATAAAAATATTTGAATAATTTAATAACATATTTATAAAAAAACATAAATAATATTATATTTTAAACGGAAAAAACGGGACTTGAACCCGCGACTTATAGCGTGACAAGCTACCACTCTAACCAACTGAGCTACTTTTCCTTTAAAAAATATAATAATTTATATTTTGAATATATAATAATTTAATGTTTTTAGTGTAAATTTAATGCATCATTTATATACATACATGTTAAAATAGTAAAAACATAAGCTTGAATTAAAGCTACAGCTATCTCTAATCCAACTAATAATACAATAATAATTAAAGGAATAAAATGTGCCATAAAAATAAAACTATTAACATTTAACATAGTCCAAGCAAAACCTGCAATTACTTTTAATAAAGTATGTCCAGCCATCATATTAGCAAATAATCGTACGGGTAAACTTATTACACGAAAAATATAAGAAACTAATTCAATAGGAACTAAAATAGGAACTAAAGCAATACTTGCACCACTAGGTAATAATAAATTTAAAAAATTTAATTTATGTTTTTTAATTCCAATTAAATTAAAACCTAAATAAATAGTTAAAGCTAAAGTAAATGTTATAATTAAATGACTTGTTACGGTAAAACTATAAGGAACCATTCCAATTAAATTACATAATAAAATAAAAAAAAATACAACAAAAATTAATGAAACAAAATGTTTACCTGCTTTACCTATACTTGAATAAGTTAATTCAATAGTAATATTAAATATCATTTCAAAAATTTGTTGAAAACGTGTTGGAATAAATTTGGGTTTTATACATGTAAAAATATATAAATAAACAAAACCTATTACTAAAATTAAAGAAGCATTTGTAAATACAAAAGGTATTTGAAAAATAGGTAAAATTTCAAATTGTTCTAAAGGACTAAACATAAAATTTGTTACTTATTTAATAAAATTAATTACCACCCCACCAATATACAGCTACGAATAAGAATAACCAAACAACATCTACAAAATGCCAATACCAAGCAGCAGCTTCAAAACCGAAATGGTGTTGTTTTGTAAAATGGTGATTAATTAATCGAATAGTACTTACTACTATAAAAATAGTACCTACTATTACGTGTACACCATGAAAACCTGTTAATAAAAAAAAAGTAGTACCATAAATACTATCTGATATAGAAAAAGTACTTTCAATATATTCATATGCTTGAATTAATGTAAAAAAAAAAGCTAATGAAATTGTAATAATTAAACTTAAAATTGCATTTTTTCTATCACCAAAAACAATAGAATGGTGTGCCCAAGTAATAGTTGCACCTGATGATAATAATATTATGGTATTTAATAAAGGAATACCCCAAGCATTCACAGTTTCTATACCTAAAGGTGGCCATAATGAACCTATTTCAGGTGTTGGTGCTAAAGCCGAATGGAAAAAAGCCCAAAAAAAGCTAACAAAAAATAATAATTCACTAAAAATAAATAAAAGCATACCATTTCTTAAACCTAATTGAACTTGTTTTGTATGTTGACCTTCATATACAGCTTCTCTAACAATATCACGAAACCAAGTATACATTGTTAAAATAACCATTAAAAATCCAGTTAAAACTAGAATATTACTACCAATATATCCATGAAAATACATAGCAGTTCCAAATGTTAAAAAAAAAAGCCCAAATGAAATAACAAAAGGCCAAGGACTTGGATCTACTAAATGATATGGGTGATTTTGAGAGTTTTGTGTATTTTTTGAAATTTCTTTTAAAAAGATAAAATCATTTTGAAATTTATCGATATTAGAATCATTAGTAGTAGTTTCAATTTGTAAATTTTTTTTATTAATATAATAATAATTTTTCATAAAATTTAAATAAGTTGTAATAATTAATTATTTAATGATAAATAATTTTTTAAATTAATTAAAATTTTAATCAAAAACAAGATTAAATTTTAATTTTTTAATATTTTTATAATATTGTTTTTTTGTATTAATTGTTTTACTTTTATTTTTTGAAGTTTGAATAATTTCATTAGTTATATTTTTTAAATTAGAATTTAAAAGTAACCAAGAAACTGATTTTTTAATTTGTTTATCTTCATTTAAAAGCATTAAAAAATATCGATCTTTTTTTTTTTTATTTTTATTTCTTTTTTTATTAGGAATACTTATTGATTTTAATTTAGGTAATAAATTATCAATTGATTTAAATAAAATAAAATTTGGTTTTTGTTTTGTAGTTTTTTTTAAATTAATTAAAATATTTTTAAATATATTTTCAGAACAAGTTTTTTTTCCTTTTTTTAATAACATATTTATAAATAATTTTTTTATTTTATACTCTTCGTATTTTAGTTCCATATTTTGATCTTGATGTTTTTCTAGAATAAATCCCTAATAAATCATATTTACCACGAATAACATGATATTTTACTCCAGGTAAATCTTTTACACGACCCCCTCTAATTAAAACAATAGAATGTTCTTGTAAAGTATGTCCAATACCGGGTATATAAGTAATTATTGTATATCTACTAGATAAATGCACTTTAGCTACCTTACGCATAGCTGAGTTAGGTTTTTTAGGTGTTGTATTATAAACTTTTAAACAAATACCTTTACGTTGAGGACATTGTTTTAAAGCTGGACTTTTATTTCTTTTTTTTTTTTCTAAACGTTTTTGTTTTTTTAAAAATAATTGATTAATTGTTGACATATTATTTTTTTGAATTATATTGAATAATAACGGACTCGAACCGCTAACATTTTCGGTGTAAACGAAATACTCTACCAATTGAGCTAATTATTCAGATGGGCCTAAGTAGATTTGAACTACTGACTTTACACTTATCAGGCGTATACTCTAACCAACTGAGTTATAGGCCCTTTGAAGTAAAAGGATTCGAACCTTTGATTTTCCGTACCAAAAACGGAGGCCTTACCACTTGGCTATACTTCAAGATAAATAAAATATATGCTTAGAAAGACTCGAACTTTCATTTTATAGATCCGCAATCTAATGCTTTATCCAATTAAGCTATAAGCATAACTTTAATTTTTTTTTATAATTTTAACATTCATTAATAAATTTTCTGATATTAATTTTTTGATTAAAATTAAAAAATTTATTAATTGAAAAATATTTGTAAATTTTATATCTATTTTAGGTGTATAATTTTTATAAATAAAATGTTCACGTGATTTTTTATTTACATGTGGTGATCTTAATAAAGTAAAAATTTTTTTTTTATTTTTTTTTTGAAATATTCCATTTATTTGAATATTTTTTAATTTATTAATTTTTTTTAATTTTAATAAATTTTGTTTAAGTTGATTTATTTTTTGAAAAGATTTAAAAGTTATTCTTAAAAGATACATAATTTTAATAATAAAAATTGTCTGGAGGTGGATTTGAACCACCGACACAAAGATTTTCAGTCTTTTACTCTAACCAACTGAGCTATCCAGACAAAATATTATATTAATAAATATAAATAAATTTTATTTAAATTTACTAATATAATATTTGGAAATACAAATAAAAATAAAATAAATTGAGTATTAATTAATAAAATAATACTTTGTATTTTATTTATTTGTGAAACATACATTTTTCTTAATATTTTTTCAAAATAAATAATTTTAATTATTTTTAAATAATAAAAAGAACTTAAAACACTTATAATAATACCAAAAAAAACTAAACTAAAATAATTATTTTTAATAGCAGAAAAAAATATAAATAATTTTGAAAAAAATCCTGCTAATGGTGGTATACCTGCTAATGAAAAAATATTTAACACCATAATAATAGCAATTAAACTGTTAATAGTATAAATATTTGATAAATCTGTTAAATATTTAATTGGTTTATGATTAATATTCAAAGATAAATATGAAGTCCATAAATTAATACTTGTTATAATATAAATTAAAACATATAATAAAATAAAAGGTATATTATTTAACATATTTGATGTAAAACCTATTAAAATAAAACCTACATGACTTATAGAACTATAAGCTAATAATCTTTTAATTTTTTTTTGTTGTAATGCTGATAAAGCACCAATTAACATAGATAAAAATGAAATAATATAAAAAAAAATTTCAAAAAAATAAGAAATATTAAAAAAAATATCAAAAAATAGACGAATTAAAATACCAATAAAAGCTATTTTTGGCACAATAGCAAAAAAACTTGAAACATTATTTGGAGCACCTTCATATACATCAGGTAACCAAAAATGAAAAGGTGAAGCACCTATTTTAAATAAAATACCAACAAAAATAAAAATTAATCCATAAGATAAACTAATTAATAAATTAGTATTTTCTAAAAAATTTATATTTGATAATATTAAAAAAATATTATTAAAATTTAATGAACCTGTAATGGCATAAATAATAGACGAACCAAATAAAATAAAACCTGAAGCAATTGATCCTAATATAAAATATTTTAAACCAGCTTCAATTGATAATATTGATTTTTTTTGTGTTGAAGTTAAAATATAAAAACTTAAACTTTGTAATTCAATTGCTAAATATAAGGTAATAAAATGATTCGAAGATATCAATAACATTAAACCTAATAATGATATTAACATTAATATATTAATTTCATATAAATTAATTTTTTGTTGTATTAAATATTTTTGTTGTATTAAAAAACAAATAATTGTTGATAAAATTAAAATTATTTTAATAAATTGAGTAAAGTTATTAATAATTAATACACCATTTAATATATTATTTGAAATATTTGTTATATTTACAGTTAATATTAAAAGAATTAATAATAAATATATTATTATAGTAGTAATATTTTTAATAATCAAAATTTTTTGAGTATTTTGATTTTTTTTATAAAAAACTCCAAATAATAATAAAATTAATAAAATAGTTGTTAAAAAAAATTCGGGAATAATAATTTCAAAATTATTACTAAAAATCTCCTGAAAAATCATATTTGTTAAAAAAGAAATAAATATTTAAAAAATAGTTACTTACTATATATGCTATATATTTATAAAAAAAATTAATTTATAAATATTTTATTTTTATTAAAAAAAAGAAAAAAAAAATGGCATTAAAAAAAATTAAAAATTTTTCTATAAATTTTGGCCCCCAACATCCAGCAGCACATGGAGTTTTACGTTTAATTTTAGAATTAAATGGAGAAGTAGTTCAAAAAGCTGATTCACATATAGGTTTATTACATAGAGGTACCGAAAAATTAATAGAATATAAAAATTATTTACAAGCTTTACCTTATTTTGATAGACTTGATTATGTTTCAATGATGTGTCAAGAGCATGCCTATGTTTTAGCTATTGAAAAGTTATTAAATTGTGATATTCCTTTACGTGCTCAATATATAAGAGTTCTTTTTTCGGAAATAACTCGTATTTTAAATCATTTATTAGCTGTTTGTTGTCATGCTTTAGATGTAGGAGCTATGACACCTTATTTTTGGGGATTTGAGGAACGTGAAAAATTAATGGAATTTTATGAAAGAGTTTCTGGAGCACGTATGCATGCAGCTTATTTTAGACCTGGAGGTGTTAATCAAGATTTACCTAAAGGTTTATTAAATGATATTTACATTTTTTGTGAACAATTTAATACTAGATTAGATGAAATAGAAGAAATGTTAACTAATAATAGAATTTGGAAACAAAGATTGGTAGATATTGGTATAGTTTCAGCTAAAGATGCATTAAATTTAGGTTTTAGTGGTGTAATGTTACGTGGGTCAGGAATTTCTTGGGATTTACGTAAAACACAACCTTATGAGATTTATGATCAATTAGATTTTGATATACCTGTAGGTACTAATGGTGATTGTTATGATCGTTATTTAATAAGAATAGAGGAAATGCGACAATCTATTCGAATAATTTTACAAGTATTAAATAAAATACCTAATGGTCCTATTAAATTAGATGATAAAAAAATAACAAATCCAAATAGAATTCAAATAAAAAATTCAATGGAATCTTTAATTCATCATTTTAAATATTATTCAGAAAATATTAGTGTAAATAGTGGTGAAACTTATACAGTTATTGAAGCACCTAAAGGTGAATATGGTGTTTATTTGATATCGGATGGAACAAATAAACCTTATCGATGTAAAATAAAATCACCCGGATTTTTACATTTACAAGCATTAGATTTTATAGCTAAAAATCATATGATTGCTGATGTGGTTACTATTATAGGTACATTAGATGTTGTTTTCGGTGAAATTGATCGATAATTTATTTAAATCTTAATAAAAGTTAAATAAAATTTATTTAAAAAAATTATGCAAAAAAAAATATTTAAAAAATATAAATTAAATCAATTACAACAAATTAAACAAACTTTTAAATATATATATATTTTTCGTTATAATGATTTAAATATTAATGAAATTATATCTTTAAAAAAAAATATTAAAAAATTAGATTATAAATCTTTAATTTTAAATCAAAATTTAGCAATTAATATTTTAACTAAATTAAAAGGGCAAGGTTCTATTTTAATAATTTATGGAAATAATGATTTAAATTTAATCGAAATTTTTAATAATTTTAAAAAACTTGAATTAATTTATTTAAGTATTCAAAATAATATATATTCAAATTTAAAAATAAAACAAATTTTAGCTCAAAATTATTCACCCTTAAATAATTTAATTGTTCAACCTTTTTTAAATTTTATATATTATTTAAGAAAAATTTAAAAGGCGATTATAACTTAAAGGTAGAGTGTTAGATTGTGGGTCTAAGTGTTATGGGTTCAAGTCCCATTTTTCGCCCTTTTTTCTATTTAATTAAATTTTTTATGTTTAATAAGTTTATTTTAATTTTTTTACTTATTTTACCATTAATTACGGTTATAATATTATCTTTTGTAAAAAATGAAAAATTTATTAAAAATTTTAGTATTTTTATGTCGTTTTTTATTTTTTTAATGTCATTACCTTTATGGATTTTATTTGATAAATCTACTTCTAATTTTCAATATTTATTTAAAATTGAGTGGATTAGTCAATTTAATATTAATTTTTATTTAGGTCTTGACGGTATTTCATTATTTTTTATAATTTTAACAACATTTTTAATTCCAATATGTATGCTAATTAGTTATGAAATTATTAATAAAAATATAAAAGAATATTTTATTTTATATTTTATTTTAGAATTTTGTTTAATTATTTCATTTAGTGTATTAGATATTCTTATCTTTTATATCTTTTTTGAAAGTGTATTAATTCCAATGTTTTTAATAATTGGTATTTGGGGTTCAAGAGAACGTAAAATTAAAGCTTCTTATTTATTTTTTATGTATACTTTAGCAGGTTCATTATTTATGTTTATTGCCATTATTCATTTATTTTTAACTGTGGGTACTACAGATTATCAAATATTATATTATAGTAATTTTAACTTTTCATATGAAAAGTTATATTTTTTAGCTTTTTTTTTATCATTTGCTGTTAAAGTTCCAATGTTACCTTTTCATGTATGGTTGCCTGAAGCACATGTTGAAGCTCCTACAGCAGGTTCTGTTTTATTAGCGGGTATTTTATTAAAATTAGGTTCATATGGTATGATTAGATTTTTAGTTCCATTATTTCCTAAGGCTGCTTTATATTTTACACCTTATATTTTAGTATTATGTTTAATATCAATTATATATGCATCGTTAACTGCTATTAGACAAACAGATTTAAAACGTATTATTGCTTATGCTTCTGTTGCTCATATGAATTTTATTATTTTAGGAATCTTTTCTTTAACTATTCAAGGTTTAGAAGGTAGTATTATTCAAATGATTAGTCATGGTTTAGTTTCAAGTGGTTTGTTTTTTTCAATTGGATGTTTATATGATCGATATCATACACGTTTTATTAATTATTATGGTGGTTTAGCACATACGATGCCCTTATTTTGTATTGCATTATTTATTTATGTTTTAGCAAATATGTCTATTCCAGGTTCAAGTAGTTTTGTTGGTGAAATTCTTATTTTAACTGGAGTTTTTGAAGATAATACTACAACAGCTGTTTTCGCAACAATAGGTATGTTTTTAGGTGGTGTTTATTCTTTATTATTTTATAATCGAATTTGTTACGGTAATATTCAAAATATTTATTTACAAATTTATTATGATTTAACTTATCGTGAATTTTTAATACATTTAATTTTAATTGCAAATATTTTCTTATTAGGTTTATATCCTAAAATTTTTGAAAGTTGTATGCATGAAAGTGTATCTAAAATTTTAATACATATTGATTTTTCTTATTTTTATTAAACAATTTTTTGTTTAATAAAAGCCCTTTTAGTCTAATGGTTAGGACATTGCCTTTTCACGGCAAAAATACGAGTTCAATTCTCGTAAAGGGTATAAAATATATATTTGATATATTTTAAATAATTATAATTAGTATAATTATTTAAATATGATAATTTAATAACCAATATGGCTATTGAATTATCATATATATTGGAATCAAATATTAAAAAATATAAAGATGAAAAAAGTTTACAAGAAACAGGTATTGTTCTTTCAATGAGTGATGGTATTGCTAGATGTTATGGTTTAACCAAAATTCAAGCTGGTGAAATGGTTGAATTTAATAATGGTAATATTAAAGGAATGGCTTTAAATTTAGAACCTGACGTTGTTGGTGTTGTTGTTTTCAGTAATGATAGAGAAATTCAAGAAGGTAATTTTGTAAGAAGAACCGGATCTATTGTTAGTGTACCTGTAGGACCTGAAGTATTAGGTAGAGTAGTGGATGCTTTAGGACAACCTATAGATGGTAAAGGTCAAATTAATAGTAAATTAGAAAGTAGAGTAGAAGTTAAAGCTCCAGGTATTATGCCAAGAGAAAGTGTTAAAGAACCTGTACAAACAGGTTTAAAAGCTGTAGATAGTTTAATTCCTATTGGTCGTGGACAAAGGGAATTAATTATTGGTGATAGACAAACAGGTAAAACTTCTATTGCTATTGATACTATTATTAATCAAAGAGAACCTCATTTAAAAAAAGATATTAATAATCAATTATATTGTATTTATGTAGGTGTTGGTCAAAAAAGATCAACTATTGCAGAATTAACTAAAACTTTAGAAGAGAAAAATGCAATGTTTTTTTCTGTTATTGTAGCAGCAACTGCATCAGATTCAGCGCCATTACAATATTTAGCACCATATACTGGTTGTGCTTTAGGTGAATATTTTAGAGATAATGGTAAACATGCTGTTATTTTTTATGATGATTTATCTAAACAAGCTGTAGCGTATAGACAAATGTCTTTATTATTAAGAAGACCTCCAGGTCGAGAAGCTTATCCAGGTGATGTATTTTATTTACACTCACGTTTATTAGAAAGAGCTGCAAAAATGAATAGAAAAATTGGTGGTGGTTCATTAACAGCTTTACCTATTATTGAAACACAAGCTGGTGATGTTTCAGCTTATATTCCAACAAATGTTATTTCAATTACTGATGGACAAATTTTTTTAGAAACTGAATTATTTAATGAAGGTCAAAGACCCGCAATTAGTGTGGGTTTATCTGTAAGTCGTGTAGGTTCTGCAGCACAAATCAAAGCAATGAAACAAATAGCTGGTACAATGAAATTAGAATTAGCTCAATTTAGAGAAGTACAAGCTTTTGCACAATTTGGTTCTGATTTAGATGCAACTACTCAACAACAATTAAATAGAGGTGTTAGATTAACAGAAATGTTAAAACAAGGTTTAAATATACCATTATCTGTTGAAGATCAAATTGTAATTATTTATTTAGGTGTACGTGGTTTTTTAGATAAAATCGCTGTAGATAAAATTGCAATTTTTGAAACTAATTGGTTAAATTTTATAAAAAATAATCATTCCGAAATTTTAGAAGAAATTTTAACTAAAAAAGAAATTTCTAAAGAATTAGATAAAAAATTAAATACTTTATCAACTGATTTTACAAACAATTTTATTACTAAATAATATTATCTTTTATTTTTATTATTAAAAAATAAAAATAATACTACCTTTTTAAAGAAAAGGAGTTAACGCTTTAATTTTTTTTTTTTTAAAAAATATTAATTATTTAAGTAGAAATATTTAATAATATTTTTAATTTATTTTTTTTTACTATATGTTATTATTAACTTTAATTTTTTTACCTTTTTTAGGTTCAGTAGCTGCTGGACTATTTGGTTTTTATATTGGACGTAAAGGTTCTGTATTTATAACCACATTAACAACTTTTTTAAGTTGTCTTTTTTCATTAATTATTATATATAATTCAATTACAGATGAATATGAATATATTATTTATATTTCTAATTGGATTAGTAGTGGATTATTTAATTGTAATTGGTGCTTTTTATTTGATAGTTTAACAATGGTTATGCTTGTAGTTGTAACAAGTATTTCAACATTAGTTCATTTATATTCTTCACAATATATGGCACATGATCCGCATTTATCAAGATTTATGTCGTATTTATCATTATTTACTTTTTTTATGATTATTTTAGTTACTGGTGATAATTTTATGCAAATGTTTGTTGGCTGGGAAGGTGTTGGTTTTTGTTCTTATTTATTAATTAATTTTTGGTTTACACGTTTACAAGCTAATAAAGCTGCTATTAAAGCTATGTTAGTTAATAGAATTAGTGATTTAATTTTATTATTAGGAGTATTAACAATTTTTTATAATATAAGAACTATTGAATATTTTAGTACTTTTGCCGCTATTTCTTTAGTAAAAGATTTTAAATTTATTTTCTTTAATTATATTTTAAGTATTGTCGATGTAGCTTGTATTCTTATTTTTATAGGAGCAATGGGTAAATCTGCTCAAATTTTTTTACATTTATGGTTACCTGATGCTATGGAAGGTCCTACACCAGTTTCTGCATTAATTCATGCAGCTACAATGGTAACTGCAGGTGTATATTTAACTGCACGTTGTTCTCCTATGTTTGAATATTCTATGTTTTCTTTAAAAGTAATTACAGTTATAGGAGCTTCAACAGCTTTTTTTGCCAGTACTGTTGGTTTAGTTCAGAATGATTTTAAAAAAATAGTTGCTTATTCAACTTGTAGTCAATTAGGTTATATGTTTTTTGCTTGTGGATTATCAAATTATCCTTTAGCTATTTTTCATTTATCTAATCATGCATATTTTAAAGCTTTATTATTTTTATGTTCTGGTGCAGTAATTCACGCAATGGGTGATGAACAAGATATTAGAAAGATGGGGGGTTTAAGACGTATATTACCTTTTACTTATATTATGTTTTTAATAGGTTCTTTATCTTTAATGGGTTTTCCTTTTTTAACAGGTTTTTATTCTAAAGATTTAATATTAGAAGTAGCTTTTGCAAGTTTTAGTGAAACAGGTCATTTTGCTTATTGGTTAGGTACTATTGGTGCTTTTTTCACAGCATTTTATTCAACTCGTTTATTATTTTTTGCTTTTTTAACAGAAACAAATGCATATAAAAATATTATAAAAAATGCACATGATGTTCCATTAGAAATGGGTATTCCTTTAGGTTTATTAGCTTTTGGTAGTATTTTTATAGGTTATATTTCAAAAGATATGTTTGTAGGTCTAGGTACCAATTTTTGGAATAATTCCATTTATATAAATCCTTTAAATAATCAAATGATTGATGCTGAATTTTTACCTACATTTTTTAAATTATTACCTGTTATTTTAAGTTTTTGTGGTTTATTTGGAGCTTTTTATTTATATTTTTTTAAATTTAAATTTTTATATAATTTAAAAACTTCAGAATATGGTCTTTATTTTTATAATTTTTTAAATAGAAAATGGTATTTTGATAAAATATATTATGAATTTATTAATCAATATATTTTAAAAATTGGTTATAATGTCACATATAAAATGATTGATAAAGGTTTAATTGAAATGTGTGGTCCTTATGGGTTAACAACAATTTTTTCTTTTTTAAGTCAACGAATTATTTTATTACAAACTGGTTACATTTATCATTATTCTTTATTAATGTTAATTAGTACTATTTTTTTAATAAATATAATGTTTTTTTCTATTATTTATTATTTTAATATAATTACTATTTTATTATTTTTATTTATTTTTTTTTTAATAAAATAAAAAATAATAAAATATATATCTTTTAAGATATTAAGATAATTTAAAAAAATAAAACTTATACATATTATGAATTTTGAAACAATTTTCTTTTATACTTTTTCAACAATAGCTTTAACTTCAGCTATTTTTGTAATATATTCTACAAATACCATATATTCTGCATTTTTTTTAATATTAGTTTTTACTAATTCAACAGGATTATTATTAATTTCAGAAGTTGAATTTTTATCTATAATGTTAATAATTATTTATGTAGGAGCAATTACGGTGTTATTTTTATTTGTAATTATGATGTTAGACGTTAATATATTAATAGATAAAAATAAAATTAATAATAATTTAGGTTATTTACCTATTATTTTTTTAATAAGTTTTATTTTTTTTCTGGAAACATTTATAATGTTTAGTAAAGTTTTTACATCATATTATCATTTAATAAATAATTCTTTTTTTAATAAAGAAGTAAATACTTTATTTTTTTTTAAAGATAGTATGAAAGGTACTTTTGAAATATTTGTTGATGTAAAACCTTTTTTAAAAAATTTTATTAATCAAGTAGATACAATTACAAATATTGAAACAATTGGCCAAATTTTATACAGTTATTATGCTTTTTTCTTTTTAGCTGCAGGTATTATACTATTAATTGCTTTAATAGGTGCAGTAACTTTAACTAAAAAAGAAAAAAGAAAAAATTTTAAACAAAAAATATATAAACAACTTTCAAGGGATTCATTAAAAGCTATTTTTAATGTTAATTCGAATAAAAGTGTTTAAAAAAATAAAACTAAAACAACCTTAACTTAATTGGTAGAGTATAAGCCTTCTAAGCTTCAAAATCTTGGTTCGAGTCCAAGAGGTTGTAATTAGTTTTATAAAAAATATACAATTAAAAAATTAAATAATATTTTTATGGAATTCATTATACGTATTTTAAAAAAAATATTAATATTTTCCTTTTTTGAATCTGAAACTAATGACGATTTTGTGGGGGAGGAGGAGTTAAATACGTCTAAATTAAACGATCTCACAGAAAAGGATAATAATAATCAACAAGTTAATCAACAAGTTAATCAACAAGAAAAAATAACTAACAAACTGGAAAAAAATAAAATATCATATTATAAAATAGTTACTGTATTAATAATATTTTTAGGATTCTTATATATTAATGTATATACGGGTACGAGTATCGATTTTAAAACTGAGGAATTACAGGTACTTTTAGACCAATTGGTAGAAATCGTTAATTCAGATTTATTCCGTGATATATTTTCAAATATTCAAAAAATTTTGGATGATCCTCAAGCTAAAAATGTTAACCTTTATGTGTTAAAAGAAATTCATTCATTTTTTTTAACAGATAGTAGTCGTGTAACAGATTCTGAGGAATTTAATAGAATTATGAAAAAAATTATTAAAATTTTAAGTACTTTTTTTTAATTAAAATTATAGATAAAATAGTCTGAAATCTATTTTTATACAAAAAAAAAAAAATAAAGAAATAATTAAAGTTGAATCTAGTATTTATATTTATTAAAATAATATCAACCTAGGTGAGAAGGTTATTTCGATTTACTTTATCTAAAGATTTAAATATTTTATTTATAAGAAATTAATAAATTCTTATATAAAATATTATAATAATAAAATATTGCCTAAATTTTTTGATATTTTATCTTAAATAGGTTTTATTTATTATTTTATAGGTAATTTAAATATTTTTTGTCATCTTAATTAATTTATTAAAAGGAAATATTTCCTTTTAATTAAAAAAGTATATTAACTAAATGTTTTTATAATTTATTATCATATTTATAATGATAATAAATTAATTTTATAAATGGAAATATCTCCATAAAGTTTAAAAAAAACAATCATAATAGCTAAACCTATAGCGGATTCTGCAGCAGCTACAGTTAAAATTAATAATGAAAAAACTTGACCAATTATATCATCAATACAAACAGAAAAATAAATAAAATTTAAATTGATTGATAATAATAATAATTCAATAGACATTAAAATAATTATAATATTTTGTCTATTTAAGATTATACCAAATAATCCAAGACAAAATAAAAAAAAAGTAAAAATAAAATGATTTAATATACTCATAATTAAATTAACCAATTAAAACTTATTAAAATACTTGCAGTATATAAAAACCAACTTAAAGTAAAAGGTAAAAAAACTTTCCAACCTAAACGCATTAATTGATCATAACGATATCTAGGTAAAACTGCCCTAGCTACTACAAATAAAACAACAAAAAAACAAACTTTAATACTAAACCAAAAAGATCCGGGTAAGAAATTAATAAAATTAATACTAAAAGGAAAAGGAGCTAACCAACCACCTAAAAATAAAATAGTAGTTAAACTACTCATTAATAACATATTTGCATATTCACCTAAAAAAAATAAAGCAAAACCCATAGCAGAATATTCAACATTATAACCAGAAACTAATTCAGCTTCAGCTTCAGGTAAATCAAAAGGATGTCGATTTGTTTCAGCTAAACATGATATAAAAAAAATTAAAAAAATGGGAAAAAGTGGAAAACAATACCATACAGTTTTTTGTGCTAATACTATTGAAATTAAATTTAAAGATTTTGCACAAACTATTACAGAAAGAATAGAAAATCCAATTGTTAATTCATAAGAAATCATTTGTGCAGTTGATCTTAAAGCACCTAAAAAAGAATATTTAGAATTACTAGACCAACCACCAATAATAATACCATAAACACCTAATGATGAGATTGCTAATAAATATAAAATACCTATATTTAATTCAGTAAAAAACATACCAAATCCTAAAGGTATTACAGTCCAACTTAATAAACTTAAAAAAAAAGCTAAAATAGGTGCAAAAATAAATAAAACGACATCAGCATTACTAGGTAAAACTGTTTCTTTTACAAATAATTTAAGACCATCCGCTAATGGTTGTAATAATCCAAAAGTACCTACAACATTAGGTCCTCTTCTTCTTTGAATAGAAGCTAATACTTTACGTTCAACTAAAGTAAAATAAGCCACAGCAATTAATAAAGGTAAAACTAAAATTAAGAATTTTAAAATTGTGTATATCATAATGATTTTGAGTGATTTTTAATAATTTTATTAGAATTAATTAATATTTTTGAATATTGTTCTAATATATTTGTATAATAATTATTTTTAATTAATGAATCTAAAAAATTAATATTAATTTTTAAATATTTTTTATTAAAACTAAAATTATTAATAATTTTGATTTTTTTTTTAAATAAATAAGGTAAAATTTCTTTAATTTTAAAAAAAGAATTAGATTTTAATTGATTTTTTTTTATTAAAAATTTATAAATATTTCTATAAATAATAGAATCTTTACGTTGTTCAGTATTTAAATTTAAAATTTGTTCATTTTTTTGAATAAAACCTTCTAAATTTAAATATAAACCTTTTTTTTCTAAAAAAGTTAATCCTGGTAAAATTAAATTCGATTTTTGAGCATCTTTAGTAAAATGATGACCTTGATAAATAACAAAACTATTTTTTGAAATTTTTAATTTATTTTGTAAATTTGTATTAAATAAATAGTATAATTGTGAATTATTTAATAAATTGTTTGATTTTGTAAAAGTAATTTCAAAAAAATTAATTAAAGCTGTTTGTGAAGTAAAAAAATTAATATTTTTATTTAAAAAAACCAAATTTTTTAATTTTGATAAAATAAAAAAACCATTTTTTTGATTTAAAATATTTTCACCTACAATAATTAAAGGTTTTTTTGCTTTTTTTAAATCTTTACAAAATGTATGTTTTCCTAAAATTATATTAATTAAAGTATTAAAAGTTAAACCTAAATGTTGTATAGGATAAGTAAAATTTACTTTATTACCTATAAAAGCTATTTTAAAATTTCCCTTTTTTAAACGATTAATTAAATGAATATTTAATATAGAACCTTCTTTACGAATATTACTACCAATTATTAAACAAAGATCGGATTCTTCAATGGATTTTAATGTATTATTAAATAAATAATTTGAAGTTAAATCAGAATTTATTTGTTTATTTTGATTTTTAATAAAATTTTCATAATAAATATTATTAATTCCTAATTTATTTAAATTTTTTTTTAATAAAAAAAGTGATTCTAAATCTGTTAAATTACCTATAATACTTTTAATATTTCTACTATCGGTAGTTATAATTTTTTGATTAATAATATTTAAAGCTTCTATCCAAGAAATTTTATAAAAATTATTTTCATTATCTTTTAATAAAGGATATTTTAATCTTTGATATTTTAAACTATCAAAAAAATAACGAGTTTTATTAGAAATCCATTCTTTATTTATATTAAAATTCGTTTTTGGTAAAATACGTATAATTTCATTATTAAAAATATCAATTTTAATATTTGAACCAATACTATCTAAAATATCAACACCTTCTTTTTTTTTTAATTCCCAAGAACGCGCTTTAAAAGTATAAGGTTTAGAAGTTAAAGCACCTACTGGACATAAATCAATTAAATTACCAGAAAATTCAGAATTAAAAATTTTTGGATAATAAAAATTAATTTCTGTTTTATTACCACGACCTGTAGTTCCTAAATCATCAATCCCACAAATTTCATTTGCAAAACGTACACAACGTGTACAATGAATACATCTAGTCATAATTGTTTTAATAAAAGGACCACAATATTTATCTTCTACACCACGTTTTTTAAAAAAAAATCTACTACGATCTGAACCAAAAATCATAGTTTGATCTTGTAAATCACATTCAGATGCTTGATCACATATAGGACAATCTAAGGGGTGATTGATTAATAAAAATTCTAAAACACTTTCACGTGCTTTTTGTACTAAAGGTGTATCTGTAAAAATACGCATATTTGGCATTAAAGGCATAGCACATGAAGCTACAGGTTTAGGTGAATTTTCAATTTCTACTAAACACATTCTACAATTACCAGCTATTTGTAAATTTTCTTGAAAACAAAATTTAGGAATTTCTATTTTAAAATTATTACATGCTTGTAATACTGTTAAATTTTTATTAACATTTAATTTTATATTATTAATATATATATTAATCATTTATTTTATAAAAATTAAATAAAATTTGAATCTATTTACACTAAAAAGCTATATTTTTTTTAAAAAATAATAAATACATACAAAAATTACATCTATATTATCCGCCAGTTTTTTTTAAATATAAAATCTATTATTATAGAAATTATCAAAGAAGGGACTTGAACCCTTAATGCTTTAAAGCTTTACATCCTAAGTGTAACGTGTTTACCAATTTCACCACTTTGATATTTTATAATACCTACTATTGGACTTGAACCAATAACCCTTTAATGGGAACAGATTTTAAATCTATCGTGTTTACCAATTTCACCAAGTAGGCTTAATATTTTTTAATATATGAAAAAAAATAAAATTATAACATATTTACAATTACATATATTTGAATTAAAATATAATTTTTTTATTATTTTAATTACTTTTTTTTATCTTTTTATAATTTCATATTACTTTTCAGATCAATTAATATATTTATTAGTTAATAATTTACTTAATAAAAATATGTTAAAATATTTTATTTTTACAAATATTACTGAAATTTTTATTACTAATATTTTTATAGCAATTTTTATAACGACATTTATAACAATTCAATTAAGTATTTTATTAATTTGGTTTTTTTTATCAAAAGGTTTATATAAATTTGAAAATTTTATTTTTATTAAATTTTATTTTTTTTTTATTATTTTTAATTTTATTATAATAAATCTTATTTTTACAAATATAATACCATATATTTGGAATTTTTTATTAAATTTAAATTTTTCAAATTTATATATTTTAACAATTTATTTTGAACCAAAAATGAATAATTATTTTAATTTTATTTTTTCGTCATTTTTTTATATATTTATAATATTTATTTATTTTTTTTTATTATTTTTTTTAATATTTAATAATATTTTTTCTTTAAAATTAATTATAAATTTAAGAAAATTTTTTTATTTAAAAATAATAATAATTAGTGCTTTTATTACACCACCAGATATATTAAATTTTATATTAATTTATATTTTATTTATATTTATATTTGAAATATTAATTTATATTTTTATGTATATAAAAAAATATAATATAAATTAATTTATATTATTTTTTTTATAAAATTTAATTTATTTTTATCTAAATTAAATACGGTATTTGTATTAGTTTTTATTTCTTTAAAAATTCTTGAATTTAATTGATAATTTTTTAAATACTTAATAGATGTTATTTTTAAAGAAGATCCATTTGTTAAAATAATTTTATTTTTATAGGTAAAAAATTTTTTATTTTTATTCATATATTATTTTTGGCTAGATAACATAACGGTAATGTAAAGGACTGCAAATCCTTTAATGACGGTTCGAATCCGTCTCTAGCTTTAAAAGGATAGAGTGGGATTCGAACCCACGGTATTATGACATACTTCAGTTTTCAAGACTGACACCTTAAACCACTCGATCACCTATCCATATTAAAAATTAACGTCTTTTTTGTTTTTTTAAACGACAACCATTAAAAGGTTTAGTTGTTTTATCTAAAAGATATTTTACTTTAAAATTTTTTTGTTTTAAGTTTTTTAAAACATTATAACGACCTAAACCTGTACCATGTAAAAAAATTTTTAATTTTTTTATTTTTTTTAATTGAAGATATTTATTAATTTTATATACAATTAATTGTACATTATAAGGTGTGTTTTTTTTAAATCTTGTTTTTTTTAATGCTTTTGTAGACCATTGTTTTAAAAGATTACCTTCATGTGTTGTTAAACTAATAATAGTATTTTTTAAACTAGCAGTAATATGTAAATTTGCTAAAATTAAGGGATTTTTTTTTATTAGATTTTTTTTTATTTTATATTTATTTCTAAAATTATATTTAAATTTATTTTTATTCATAGAATAATAATTTTATTTTTTTTTATTTTTTTTTTGTACTTTAAATGGACGCTTATTACGTGAAACACGTTTTTTAATAAAAATTTGTTTTAATTTTTTAGACGTTTTTGCATTTGTATGTGTACGTTGCCCTCTAACAGGTAATCCTTGACTTTGACGAATTCCACGATTACTTTTAATTTCAACTAATTCAGTTATTCTTTCAGTTTTTGATTTTTTTAAAAGTTGCTCAACTTTTAAATTTTTATTTATATAGTTTATAAGTCGGTTTACGTGGTTGTTTTTAAGTTTATTAAGGGTGATTTGAGGATTAATTCCTATATTTTTACAAATTTTATTAGATTGATATTCATTTATACCATATAAAATGGTTAATGAATATAAAATACTTTTTGAATCTGAAATTGTTTTATTAAAAATATATAACATAATAGATTTTATCTATATACCATATAAAATGATAGAAAAAAAAATAAATCCCATAACACCATCACAACGTCAAACATTTTTATTAAAAAAAAATAATTTAACTCAAATTTTTAAAATAAAATCCTTAACAAAAGGTTTTCAACGTGCGAATGGTAAAAATAATCAAGGTAAAATAACTGTAAGACACCGCGGTGGTGGACATAAACGTTTATATAGACTAATTAATTTTAATCGATCAAAAAATATAGAAGGTTATGTAATTAAAATATTATATGATCCAAATCGTTCTGCGAATATTGCTTATATTAAAAATGATTTTCAATCTTTTTTAATTTTAGCACCTGAAGGTTTAAAAATTAATCAATATATTAAAAGTTCATCAGATGCTGAATTAAAAGTTGGTAATGCTTTACCTTTAAGGGATATACCTATTGGTAGTTTAATTCATAATATTAGTTTATATCCACAATCACGAGGTAAATTAATAAGAAGTGCGGGTACATCTGCCCAATTAATACAAAAAATTAATAATAAATATGCAAGAATTCGTCTAAATTCTGGTGAATTAAAATTAATATTATTAACATGTTATGCTACTTTAGGTATTGTTTCTAATATTAATCATAAAAAAATTAAATTAGGTAAAGCCGGACGTTCACGTTGGTTAAATCGAAGACCACATGTACGTGGTGTAGCAAAGAATCCTGTAGATCATCCACATGGTGGTGGTGAAGGTAAAACTAGTGGTGGACGTCCTTCAGTAACACCAAAAGGTAAAATAACTAAAGGAAAACCTACACGAAATAAAAAAAAAAAAAAATTAATTATTCAATAATTATGTCTAGAAGTAAATATAAAGGTCCATTTTTTAAAGTTAATTTATTAAAAAAAAAAAAATGGATGAAAATAACTAATAAAAATTTAACAATATTACCTGAATATAGTAATCATTCTGTAAGTATTTATAATGGTAAAATATTTATTAATTTAGAAATAAATGATAAAATGATTGGTTTTAAATTTGGTGAATTTATTAATACACGAAAAAAACATATATATAAAAAAAAAAAATAAATTATGGGTCAAAAAATTATACCAATTAGTTTAAGATTAAATAAAAAAAAAAATTGGAATTCTAAATGGATTGTTAATAATAATGAATATTCTAATCTATTACATTTTGATTTAGAAATTAAAAAATATTTTGAAAATATTTTTAATTATAAAAATTTAAAATTAATAGATATAAATATAATAAAAACATCAAAAAATATTAATGTATATGTTTATATCCAAAAAAATGCTAAAAAATATTATAACTTATCTTATAATAAAATAATAAATCATTTAAATTTATATTATCCTAATAATAATATTAAATTATTTATTAAAAATACTCAATTTTTTGAATTTTTGAAATTACGAAAAAATTTAAAACAAATTTTTGATAAAATAAAAAAAAATAATAAAATTAATAAAAATGTTAAAAAAATGATTTATAATTTTAGTTATGCTTTTTATACTAAAAATATTAATATTATAACTTTTTATATCAAACAAACTTTAGAACGAAAAAAAACACATAAAAAATTTATCAATAATATTGATAATATGCTTCAAGAATTTTTTAAAATGTTTTCTAATTTTATAGGGTATCGTTTACAATTTAAAGGTCGTTTAAATAAATCTAAGAGAAAGAAAAAAATGGTTTTTCAAAAAGGTAAAATCCCTTTAAATACTTTAGAATATGATATTAAATATCATTTTAATGAATTTAAAACGCCTTCAGGAATTTGTAGTATAAAATTATGGTTTTTTTTTAAACCAACAAAAATAAAATTAAATTCTAAATTTTTAAAAAAAAAATTAATAAAAAAAAATAAAAAATTTTAATTATGTTATTTCCAAAAAAAACTAAATATAAAAAACAATTTAAAGGTAAACTTATAGGTAAAACAACTAAAGGTAGTAATATTGTTTACGGTAAATATGCTATTAAAGTTTTAGAAGAAACACGATTAACTTCAAGACAAATAGAAGCAACCCGTAGAATAATTATTAGAAAAATGAAAAGATTAGGATTTCTTTGGATTAGAGTTTTTCCAGATACACCTGTAACTTCAAAACCTACCGAAAATCGAATGGGTAAAGGTAAAGGTGCTGTTTCTTTTTGGGTAGCTAAAGTTAAAAAAGGTCAAATTTTATATGAAATTAGTGGAATTTCATTAGAAAATGCAAAAAAAGTTTTAAAAGCAGGTTCTAATAAATTACCCGTAAAAACAAAATTTATTTATAAATAATAAGGCTTATAGTTTAATTGGTTAGAGCATACCGCTCATAACGGTATAGTTGTAGGTTCAAGTCCTACTAGGCCTATTAAAAAATTATTTTAAATGCAAAAAATAAAAAAACAAAAAATAAAAAAATTACTAAATTATCAACAATTTTTAAAAAATAATTATTTAAAAAAAAAAAAATTTAAATTAAAAAATATTTTATTTGAAAATCATATATTATATAATAATTTAAATTTAGAATCTTATGTAATTGAATTTAATAATTATGAAAATATTTATTTACCTTTTACTTTAATAAAAATAGATAAAATATCAACAATTGATATAAAATATGAAGATGTTATATTATTTAATTATGATTTAACTTATAATATATTATATCAATTTAATAAAATAATGTTTCAAAATATTTTAAAAAAACAAAATAATTCAATTAAAGGTCGTTTATTGGGTGGTAATTGGAATAATAAAAAAATTTTTATATCAATTTTAGGTTTTATTTTTTCAATGAAACCACTTAATTTAAATAATGCTTTAAAATATAAAAAAAAATTTTATTTTAATAAACAAATTAAAAAAGGTTTTTATAAAAAAAAAATTAATTCTACACGATTAATTAACTGCTATAAATTAAAATATTTAAACTTTAAAATTAATAATTTAAATACTTTAAAAAAATCAAAAAAAGAATTATCAAGACTTTTATATCTTCAAGAAATTATTCAAAATCAAAAAATTCAAAATAAGAATTTTTAAAAATAATAAAAAGTGTTCTTTCTAGAAAAATATATGTTGAAGAAATAAAAAATTAAAATATAATTATGCCTCAATTTGATCAATTTTCATTTTTTAATCAAGTATCTTGGTTTTTATTTTTTTTTTTTAATTTTTATTTTTTTATTACTTATTTTTTTTTACCTAAAATATGTTATAATTTAAAATTTAGAAAAAAAAAAATAATTTTTGATAATAAAAAAAAAAATCAAATTAATTTTGAAAAAAATAATATTATTTTTTTTTTTAATAATTCTTATAAAACTTTTTGTTCTAATTTTGAATTATTTTTTAGTAAAAAATTATCCATTTATAAAAAAAATCAAGAAATTAAAATACAAAAAACTCCAATTTTTAATAGTTTATTAAAACAAAAAATAAATATTTTTTTAAATCAAAAATTTTTATTATTAAAAAAAGTTTTTATAATAGTTAATTAAAAAATATTTTAATTAACTTTTAATAAGTGTATAGCTCAGTTGGTAGAGCACCGGACTTTTAATCCGATGGTCTTGGGTTCAAGTCCCAATACACTTATTGGGGATATATTTCAACTGGTAGAAAATATGTTTTGCAAATATAAGGTTATCGGTTCGAATCCGATTATCTCCACATTTTAATTATTATATATAAATAATTTTATGCAAAAAAAAATTAAAAAAAATATTAAACAACGTTATTTATTTAAAAATTACGAAAAAAATAGATTAGCATTAAAAATTCTTTCAAAAAATTTAAATATAAAAAAAGAATTTCGATGGAAATTACAACAAAAATGGTTTTTTTTCCATCAAAATTCCTCAATTACTAGAATTAAAAATTTATGTGTTTTAACTGGACGCTCTAAAAGTATTTATCGTTTATTTAAAATTTCTAGAATTAAATTACGTAATTTAACATCAAAAGGTTCTTTACCAGGTGTTTCAAAATATAGTTGGTAATTTTATTATGATTATAACAGATACTCTTTCAAATTTATTTTCAAAAATAAAAAATGGTTACTTAGCAAAAAAATCAAAAATAGTACAACAAAAATCAAAACAAAGTCTAAATATTTTAAATATTTTAGTTAAAGAAGGTTTTATAAAAAGTTATAAAATAAATTCAAAAAATCAATTAGATATCTATTTAAAATATAAAAAAAATAAAGCAGTTATTACAGAAATAAAACGTTTATCAAAACCAGGAAAACGTTTATATATAACTAATAAGAATTTATATAAAAAAAAAGTAGGATTTTATATTATTTCAACTTCAATAGGAATTTTAACAGATTTACAAGCTAAAAAATTAAATGTTGGTGGTGAATTAATTTGTAAAATTTTTTAAAAATTATGATTAATATAATAAAAAAAAATATTCAATTAAAAAATAAAAGTTTTTTAAAAAGTTCTTTAGGAAATATTCAATTATTTTTTATAGATAAAACATTTATTTTACCAATAGAAATAAAACTTTCTAAAAAAAAACAAACAATTTTTTTTAAAACAAATTTAGGTTTATTATCTTTAAATTTTACTAATAATATTTATTTTTTTTTAAAAAAAAATAAATTATTAATAAATATTAATATATTTAAAAATAAAAAAAGTATTTTAAATTTATATAATAAATTAATAAAAATAAAAATAAAAGGTGTTTTACAAGGTTTTAAAATAAGTTTACTTTTAAAAGGGCTAGGTTTTAAAGCTTTTATTGAAAATAATAATTTAATTTTAAAATTAGGATTTAGTCATAATATTATTATAAAAATCCCTTCAAATATTACTATTATAAATCAAACAAATTTATTAATTTTTAGTAGTATAGATTATATATTTTTAAGTCAATTTGTACATTTTATTAAAAGTCATAAAAAACCCGAACCTTATAAGGGTAAAGGTTTATTATTAAAAAATGAAAAAATTTTACAAAAAGAAGGAAAAAAAAGTAAAAAATAATTAAATATGATACAAAAAAATAAAAAAAAAAATAATAATAATGTTTTATTAAATTTATTATTTAAATCAAAAAATATGTATGGGGAATCAACAACTTATACAAATAAAGAAATTTTACCTTTTATTTATGGTAGTCGACATGATTATATTATAATTAATTTAAAAAATATTTCGTTTTTTTTAAAACGTGTTTTTAAATTAATTAAATATATGTTACAAAAAAATGAAAAAATTTTAATAATAGGTAATGCAAATGAAGTTAAATTTTTATTAACAACTTCTTTTATTAAAAAAAATCCTAATATTATTTTTTTTAATAAAGAATGGGTAAATGGTTTAATTACTAATAAAATTATTGATACAACTTTTAATAAAGTAATTAATTATTTATTTAAGGAAAATGAAATAAAATTAATTTTAATTATTAAAAGTTCAATTAAAGATACTTTTTTAAATCAAGAACTTTCTACTTTAAAAATACCCACTATTTCATTAATAAATACAAGTCAAACTCTTAAAAACATAAATTATCCTTTAGTTACAAATTCACGAAATATTCAATCAATTTATGCTTTGATGTATTTATTACGTAAAATTTTTTAATAAATAATATGAATAAATTAAAACCAAGAAATAAAATATGTTTTCAAAATAATAGAAACATACATAAAAATTTAAACTTATTAAAATTAAAAGCAAAAAAATGGAATCTATTTAAAAAAAAATTACGTTATCGAAAAGAAATAAAACCTGAAAAACGTAAAAAATTTTTTCAAAAGCGTTTATTTGAAAAACAACAATTTCGTAATTTTTATGGATGTATTCATGAATACCAATTAAAAAATTTATTTAAAAAATTATCTAAAAAAGATAATAAAATTAATATATTTAAAAATTTTGTTGTTTTATTAGAAAGTCGTTTAGATATTAATCTTGTTAGATTAAAATTAGTAAAAACAATTTTTCAAGCAAAACAATTAATTAATCATAAAAAAATTAAAATAAATAATAAAATAATTAATAAACCTAATTTAATATTACAAAAAGGGGATATTATTCAAATTATTAAATAAATATGCAAAATCATAAAAAAAATTTTAATAAAAAAAAAAAATTTAATAAACAACATTATAATCAAAAAAATAATAAATATCCATCTTCTTATAAAAATAGGAATAAATATCCATCTTCTTATAAAAATAAAAACAGTATTTATTATATTTTAGGTGAAAAAAAACCATTAAAACCTTTAACAACTACTTATTTACATAGAAATAAAAAAATAAAAACAGGAATTTTTTTTAAAGAACCTACATTTAAAACTATTTTATATCCTTTTTATTTAAATTTAAATTTAGTTAATGAATATTTAAAAAAAAAATAAAAATTTAAACCATTTATATGGTTTAAGTACTAATAAA